TAACGAACATAACAAAGAAAGAGGCTCAGACAATTATGTTCCTCTTTTCGACAAAGTAAATAGATCTAAGAGCCTTGATCCGCATTTTTCTCATTTACATATCACAAATCAATCCGTAGTAGGATCGATTTCTTTTTTGCTCTTTCCGCGATATTTGTATTTTACGTACCATACCACAGTAATTAGGAATATGGATTCTCTATCAAATAAGACTGTTGGAATAATGATATCCATTGTTATTTGATTTATTGTGGTCGGTAACACTGGTAAAGTAAAAGTACCAGAAACGGAAAGAGAGGGATTCGAACCCTCGGTAAACAAAAGCCTACATAGCAGTTCCAATGCTACGCCTTGAACCACTCGGCCATCTCTCCTACATAGTCTTATTATTGACCAGAAACCGAGTGAATAGCGAATTATTCATATTATTGCAGTGCAGGCACGACCGATCAACGGTTCCATAGGAATAAAAAATTCCTTTCAAATTTCCTATTTATCAACAACTTCTTTTATCATCTATTCCATAGATCTATTACAAATTCATGAATCGTACCATGGATTTTTCTATTTCATTTCAATTGTATAATGCCATCCCTTTCTTTTCCTCTTTGGATCATAACCAAATCCAAATTTCTCGAGTTATCAGAATCAGACTCGGGTTATAAGAATCCATAGTAAAATAAAGTAAGTCCTTGGTTATTCAACTTAGATGAAATAGTAAAGGGTACAATTTGAGCGGAAGGTACACATCTTTTTAGAATGTTTCTGTTTTTATGTTATTTTGTACTGTACAATTCCTTTGTTTGTGGGATCATTTTCCCTAATGAGAAGAATTATAGAATGGATTGCTAATTATGCCTAGATCTCGGATAAATGGAAATTTTATTGATAAGACCTCCTCAATTATAGCCAATATTTTATTACGAATAATTCCGACAACTTCAGGAGAAAAAAAGGCATTTACCTATTACAGAGATGGTGTGATTTGATTATTTTTTCTTGTTTTTTTTTAGTCCTCACTTCAGTCTTACGAGAAAAAGACGTGATTCGGAATAGAAAGAACCAAATTATGGAAATAAAGATACGCTTAGTGAAGGTAAAGTTTGGAAATAAAACAATTCCTTCTGTCGTGTATCCTCGATTGATCCAGCCTCAGATACTTTAATTATAATTATCCATTTTATTTTAGTATTGAACGAAAGGTTACACCTAAAAGTTCTGTATTGTGGGTCAATCCTACTCCACAAGTACCAATAGGAGACATAGGGGAAGAAGCACTACACTAGGAATCAACAACACGAAAACTTTGTTATAAATTACCCTTTTCCTTATCAGTATCGGGACTAACAAGAATGGTTGGGACAACGAACATCCATCTCGTTCGTACTTTGGATACCCGTATAACCATCAAAGATCGTTGAAGTGACTAATTCCTGGAAATAGTAGGCGTTGAGGACAAAGAAATCGTTGGAATTTCTATTTAGCACTACACTAATACGATTGGTGTTAAGAAAAAACCTCTTGCGGGAAGGCTGGCTAGAGATTTCTTGTAAAAATACCAGCTCCTGTCAGTTCATAATGAGAATAGGGAAATTTGGATTCTTTGGCTTATTCCCTTTAGTACTATGCACAGAAGAGAAGGGAGGAGCCGTATGAGATGAAAATCTCATGTACGGTTCTGGAACGGAGATTTTTTGAATAAAATGAACGACCGTAACGAATGTCGGCTCAATCCGAAGGAAATTATGCGGAAGCTTTACAGAATTATTATGAAGCTATGCGACCAGAAATTGATCCCTATGATCGAAGTTATATACTCTATAACATAGGCCTTATACACACAAGCAACGGAGAGCATACAAAAGCTTTGGAATATTATTTTCGAGCACTAGAACGAAATCCATTCTTACCACAAGCTTTTAATAATATGGCCGTGATCTGTCATTACGTGCGACTATCTCCACTATAGAAAGAAGAAAAAAAAAAAGATCAAATTGGCTAGTCAATACTAGAAAAAAATAGGCTTTCTACATATGCATCGTCTAAAGCAACGATTTTTATCAGCTGTAGTAAGGAAAGAAACTTCATGATAACAAAAAAAAAAAATAGGAAGAAATAGGTACGGCCTACATACTATATTCTATGGATAAAGGATCGAATTGATAAAGAAAGCACCGTAAAGATCAATTAGCGAGCTTTTGGGTCGATACAGTTAAGAACTGCTTACTTATGTCTGTCATAATATGGGATATCATAATATGGGATATAAAGTTAGGAATCAACTTATGTAATAGAGTCGATTCACTAAAGTATTGAGCAGCGGTGTAGCATCAGATCCCAAAGATAGTAAGTTCTTTTTTCTTATGGAAGAAAGTCTTTTTCAAAGATTCTATATCAATTTCATATATGAAACCGAGATAGTTACCTTTCAGAAAATTATAACGATATAGGGGATATTCATGCTTTATTTTTCTGAAGGTGGGAGAAAAGATAAAACTAA